AACCCATTTTTAAGAAACTCCAAAAAAAAATAGGAAAATTGAAAAAATTGAAAAAGAAGTATTTTGTAGTTCTAAAAGTTTTAAAAGAAAGAACAAAATTATTTCTAAATATCATAAAAAAACCAAAAAAATGGATTATCAAAGGAATTCTTTTTTTTAAAAAAATAAAAAAAAAATTCTCAAAAGTGAATCCAATTCTATTATTTCGACTGGGAGAAATAAATAAATTAAACGAAACTAAAAAAGAAAAAGATTCTATAACCCATAATCAGATAATTCATGAATATGAATCCTTTCGTCGAATTCGATCTACAGATTGGACAAATTATTTACTGACCGAAAAAAAAATGAAGGATCTGAGTAATAGAACAAGCACAATTAGAAATCAAATAGAAAGAATTACAAAAGATAAAAAAAAAGTGATTCCAGGAAAAAATGTTAGTCCTAATAAGACAAGTTCTAATGCTAAAAGATTCGAACCACAAACAAATATTTGGCAAAGATTAAAAAGAAGAAATGCTCGATTAATCCGTAAATCACATTATTTTATAAAATTTTTCATTGAAAAGATATACATCGATATGCTTTTATCTATCCTTAATATTCCCATAATTAATATACAACTTTTTCTTGAATCAACAAAAAAAAATCTTAATAAATCCATTTATAATAATAAACCAAATCAAGAAAGAATCAATAAAACAAATCAAAATACAATTCACTTTATTTCGACTATAAAAAAGTCACTTTCTCACATTAGTAATAATAATTCACAGAATTTTTTCGACTTATCCTCCTTGTCACAAGCCTATGTATTTTACAGATTATCACAAACCCAAATTCTTAACTTGTATAAGTTAAGATCTATTCTTCAATATCGCGCAAGGCCTTTCTTTCTTAAGACTTCAATAAAAGATTATTTTGGAACACAAAGAATAATTCATGCTGAATTAAGACATAAGAAACTTCCGAATTCTGGAATACATCAATGGAAAAACTGGTTAAGAAGTCATTATCAATACGATTTATCTCAGATTAGATGGTCTAAATTAATAGCACAAAACGGGCGAAATAGAATCAATCAATGGCATCCAAATTACAATCAAGATTTAAGCAAAGAGGATTCATATGAAAAAGACCAATTAATTCATTACAAAAAAAAAAATGATTACGAAGTATATTCATTACTAAATCAAAAAGATAATTTTCAAAAATACTATAAATATAATCTTTTATCTTATAAATTTATTAATTATGAAAATAAGAGAGACTCATATATTTATGTATCTCCATTCCAAGTAAATAAGAATCAAGATAATTCTTATAATTACAACATATATAAAGACAAATTATATGATATACTATGGGATATCCCTATCAATAATTATCGAGAAAAAAATGATATTTTGTATATGGAAAGAAATCCGGATAGAAAATATTTTGATTGGAAAATTCTCAATTTTAGTCTTCGAAATAAAATCGATATTGAGGACTGGATCAAGATCAATACTAACAGTAATAAAAATACTAAGACCGGAACTGTTAATTTGAATTATCAAATAATTGATAAAATTGATAAAAAAGATCTTTTTTATCTTACAATTCATCAAGATCAAGAAATCAATTCACCCAATCAAAAAAAAATCTTTTTTGATTGGATGGGAATGAATGAAGAAATACTAAGTCGTCCCATATCGAATATGGAACTTTGGTTCTTCCCAGACTTTGTACTTCTTTATAATGCATATAAAATGAAACCGTGGTTTATACCAAGCAAATTACTTTTTTTAAATTTGAATATAAATGAAAATAAAACTATCAATAGAAAGCAAAAAGGGGTTAGACCATCAAATGAAAAAAAATCTTTTGAATTAAAGAATAAAAATCAAAAAGAATCCGCAAGCCAAAGAGATCTTAGCTCAAATGCACAAAACCAAGGAAATCTTGTATCTGCTCTTTCAACTCAACAAAAAGATATTGAAGAAGATTATTCGGAATCAGACATGAAAAAACGTAAAAAGAAAAAACAATACAAGAGCAATACGGAAGCAGAACTCGATTTCTTTCTGAAAAAATATTTACTTTTTCAATTGAGATGGGATGATGCTTTGAATCAAAGAATGATCAATAATATCAAAGTATATTGTCTCCTGCTTAGACTGAGAAATTCAAGAAAAATGACTATATCCTCTATTCAGAGTAAGGAAATAAATCTGGATATAATGCTAATTCAGAAGAATTTAACTCTTACGGAATTGATGAAAAGGGGGGTATTAATTATCGAACCCCTTCGTCTATCTGTAAAAAATGATGGACAGTTTATTATGTATCAAACTATAGGTATTTCATTAGTTCATAATAGTAGGCATCAAACTAATCAAAGATACCGAGAGCAAAGATATATTGATAAGAAGGATTTTGATGAATCCATTCCAAGGCATCATCAAAAGATAACTGGAAATAGAGACAAAAATCAGTATGATTTGTTTGTTCCTGAAAA